CATTTCTGCATGATTTTTTTTTCTCGTGCACTACCCCTTCCAATGGGTTTCGAAGATAAAAATCCTTTATTGGCATTGGCCCATAAATTGACCATCCAGGTAAATCCATGAATTAAGTTTGATTATTCCTTCTTATTATTATTAAGCATCTGAATCATGAATTGTCTTCTGATGACTCATGAAGCGGATAGATTCTTTTTTTGAAAGAACTGTAAACGGAAAACGAAATCCCCTCGCCCACTACCGGTTGATCTTCAGACCTGCCCCCCCTTTCTTCCATCAACTAAATGGATTCTTAGATCTTCTTCATGAGATTAAGAAAAAAACTCTTTTTAGATTCTAATTTTTATGTATACTAATACTAAATTACTAATATTTTTCTATTTCTCTGTTAGAAAAGAGAGAGTTTCCTTTTTTTTACTTCAATACTCAATACAATAACAATATTCAATAAAAAAAATAGGAGACCGGAAATGAGAGTATTTATCTCGCATCCATTCTTCATATGATTGTCGGAACAAATTGGATACAACGAAATGGAAATTTTTGGTACATCAAGTCGCGATCTGATAGCTATAAATCTAAAGATAGAAATATTATATAGTATATAGTATAGATATAGATATATAATATAATAACAAGACGTTGGTCTCTAATAATAAATAAATTCATATTTATCCTGTAATCAAAGAAAGATAGTGAAAAATTTTCTTATCTTGTGACTTAGATTCTTATCTTGTGACTTAGAATAAAAGGTTCTCTGTGGAAGAACGAAATGCCAAGTTATTCCTATAGAACATCTAGGACCAAGACGATTGAATTGGAAATATCGACAAATTCTTGCGGAGTCCAAAGAAAAAAAGGGGGGTCAACTTGTTGCAATTTTATCTCTATTGAATTTGAATATCAGAATAGCGGATATAGTCATGATTCAATGGGTCAGGTCCACTTATTTTTCTTTTATTGATTTCTAATCTTTACAATGGATTTCATTGGCCTAATTGAAAATAGGAATAGTTGGTGATTCAACAGATGACTTATCATTATTCGTGCTAACTATAACTAATATATATACTATAACTCATAACTCATTAGATTATTATTAGATGATGATAATAATATTATACAGTTGTTTTTTATTACTATTAATTAATTAAAAATTAAATAAAATAAAATCAATTTAATAATAATTTAATTTTAATAATAATTTAATAATATTGCTATTCTTCATATGAATACTACGACTGAAAAAAATACAAAGTCCCCTATCGGATCTGAACCGAGGGCTTACGCCTTACCATGGGATTACTCTACCACTGAGTTAAAAGGAAAGGGCTTGGTTCATTGAATTCCTGAACGGGTCACTGTACTATGTAAGTAAAATCTTCTTATCTTCTTTCTTCTTATAATTATATTTATTTATTATAATTTATTTATTATTATTATTTATATATATAAGATAAGAAGATATATATATACCTACTTCTTTCTTTTATAATATATATAAGATATAAGATAAGATTATTATATTATATAAAAGAATATAAGAATTTAATTTAATAAGATTTAATTAATAATATAATATATTTAATAATTATATATATAAGTATTAAGTATAAGAAATATATAAGAAGCCCGTCTACACATATCCAGAAGCCCCTCGACAAAAGATCCATTTATATATAATAATTGCATTGTAGCGGGTATAGTTTAGTGGTAAAAGTGTGATTCGTTCTATTAACCCCCTTAATAGTTAAGGGGTCTTTCGGTTTCATTCATATTCCGATCAAAAACTTTATTTCATTAAAAGGATTAAATCCTTTACCTTTCAATGACACATTCAAGGAAAAATATAAATTTTCGGCATTTTTATCCAAAAGTAAATTAAAAAATAAAAACTTGGATTATGAAATTGTGAAACAAAATTTTAAAATTGGATCCATACTTCCAATTGAATGAGTATGAATAAAGAATCCATGGATGAAGATAGACAAGTAGATTTCTAATTTCTAATCGTAACTAAATCTTCAATTTTTGTTTTGATTTGTATCGAATAAATTGAAGCAAAATAGCTATTAAATAATGTCTTTAGTTTACTAGAGACATCGACATATTATTTTAGCTCGGTGGAAATAAAATACTTTTCCTTAGGACCCTCTCAAATAGAAATAGAGAACGAAGTAACTAGAAAGGTTGTTAGAATCGCCTTCTTCTAGAGGGATCATCTAGAAAGCGAGTCGTTTTGAATTGGATTGGATATATTCAAACAAAAAGCTGACATAGATGTTATGGGTATCATTTTTTGTAAGATGGGTATCATTTTTTTGTAAGTTGGTTCACATCTTAAATCTAGCAATATATCCATTTTCCATAAAGGAGCCGAATGAAACCAAAGTTTCATGTTCGGTTTTGAATTAGAGACGTTAAAAATGATGAATCGACGTCGACTATAACCCCTAGCCTTCCAAGCTAACGATGCGGGTTCGATTCCCGCTACCCG